TCAAAATAAATTTGATAAGTAATTAGAAATTCGATAGAAATATCGAATTCCTAAATGAATGTTGAATTCTAAAATAATAAATGGATTTTTGATTTTAGTTTTGTTATTATAGGGTCTGGATCTGTGCGCTCTAAGGAAAAAAATAAAAAAAAAAGAATCGAACGTTCGAGTATTCCAAATTGTATCAAAAAATGATAGAAGGAGGGGCATATAAAATAGATATATATGTGGTATATATTTGTGTATATTGAATTGCGAATACAGAGATAATAGAATCATTTCTGATTCGACCAAATATGGGTATCCGATATAGATGAAAGAAAATCAATCAAACAAATAGAAGGATAGAAGGAAACTTTTTTCAATATGGGAATAGGTATCTAATAAATTCAACAGTTCCGACATAATTCTCATAATATGAATGAAAAAAACATCCTAATGAGATCCCAATCTCAAAGAAAAAAGGGGGATATGGCGAAATTGGTAGACGCTACGGACTTAATTGGATTGAGCCTTGGTATGGAAACTTACCAAGTGAAAACTTTCAAATTCAGAGAAACCCTGGAATTAACAATGGGCAATCCTGAGCCAAATCCTGCTTTCCGAAAACAAAGAAAAGTTCAGAAAGCGAGAATCAAAAAAGGATAGGTGCAGAGACTCAATGGAAGCTGTTCTAAAAAATGGAGTTGACGACATTTCCTTACGTAGTAGGAAAGGAATCCTTCTATCAAAATTCCAGAAAGGAAGGAATAAAGGATAAACATATATATATGTTTATATATATATATGTACTGAAATACTATTTCAATTGATTAATGAAGACTCCAAACTTCTATTTGTAAATATTTCTATCATAAATGAAAGATGTGAATCAAATCAATTACAAGTTGAAAAAAAAATGGAATATTCATTGATCAAATCATTCACTCCATCATAGTCTGATGGATCTTTTGAAGAACTGATTAATCAGACGAGAATAAAGATAGAGTCCCATTCTACATGTCAATACCGACACCAATGAAATTTTTAGTAAGAGGAAAATCCGTCGACTTTAGAAATCGTGAGGGTTCAAGTCCCTCTATCCCCAAAAGCCCATTTAATTCTCTAATTATTTATCCTATATATATCCTCTTTTTAGGATTCGTTAAAATTCGTTATGTGTCTTATTCAGTCTATTCTTTCAAAAAAGGATCCGAGTGGAATTTTTATTTTTCTTATCATAATCACAAGTCTTGTTGGAATTTGTAGTTGAATATATGACACACGTATAATTTTGTTTTTATATGATAATGATAAACGTACAAATGAACATCTTATCTTTGAGCAAGGAATCTTCATATTCATATGAATAATTAACAATACATAATTATTACTACTACTGAAACTGACAAAGTCTTATTTTTTTTCGTCTTTTTTTTTATTTAGTTGACATAGACTCCAGTAATTTCATAAAATTAGGATGATGCGTCAAGAATGGTCGGGATAGCTCAGCTGGTAGAGCAGAGGACTGAAAATCCTCGTGTCACCAGTTCAAATCTGGTTCCCGGCACATGATTCATTTGTATGAGTATCTATTCCCAAAATTCATTTTAATGAATTTTGGGAATAGATACATATTGATTAGTGGTCTAGATCATCATACATATTTATCTAGGTGTCTAGAGATATGCTCTTTCTAGATGAATAAAGAATAGGATGTATATTCTATGTATATAAAGTTAAAGTATGTAAATGAATGATTCGATTTTGTTTCGCTTTTTTCTGCGGTCCAAAAAGAATGTTCATATTTCAATAATATTCAAATGGTTAAATTAGTTGGTTGAAAGACCAAAAAGTTTAATCTAGGGGAGTTCAGAGGTGGGAATAGTCAAAATTCATCTCAGATACATTACAAATAGAATCCGGCCCATTTTTTTGTATTTTCTTTGGTATTTCTATTTTCTTCATTTCTTTGATCGTACTTTTTCTTTTTCGTAGCCAGATATATAATTGATGTTGATGTGCATCTTACATAGTTAATGATGCAGAACTTTTTCAGTTCATCCTATTGGCTTGGCTCATCCGAAATAAGTATCGTTCAAATTTGAGAATCTCAATGAATCCTGTCTTATTAAAGAATTTTGTTATTTATCCCATCTATAATAAGATATGAATGACACCTCAATTATTCTGTCTGGTTTAACTTCAATTACTTTGTCTAATCTATAAGAGAATGTATAGATATTCAAGGAATATCTGGGGTTGTAGAAGTGCGGATTACTTTCTTATTTTTATCATTTAGTTATTATTTAGTGAGCATCTTGTATTTCATAAAAATTGGGGGCGATATAATCTTTACGCAAAGGCCATCCTATCCAACTTTCGGGCATTAAAATACGTTTCAGACGCGGATGATTATCATAAGAGATTCCTAACATATCATAAGATTCCCTTTCTTGAAAATCCGCACTTTTCCAAACCCAGAAAATAGACGGAATTCTGGGATTTTTCCTTGGGGCAA